TATAGGCATAAGTAAGCAGTTCTTTTCTTAATGTATTGGACCAAAACCTCATTAATTGATCTTTACGGTGCTTCCTCTCTATCAATTAGATCTTTTTTTTTTATCCATAGATATAGAAAAAAGTATCTAGGCATATTTTTACTTCTATTAGTATGAAGTTTTTTTCTTTGCTACAGCTCAAAGAAATCGTCGTTTTGGACGATGCATTTGTAGCGATCCTTTTTTTAGTATTTACTAGAAAATTTGGTCTTCTTTTTTCTTTCTATAGTGGAGATAGCCGCACGTAATGACAGATCACTGCCATATTATTAAAAGCTTGTGGTAAGAATGGGTTTCGTTCTAGTGCCCTAAAATAATATTCTAAAGCTTTCGTATGTTCTCCATTACTTGTGTGAATAAGGCCTATATTATAGAGTATATAACTTCGATCGTAAGGATCGATTTCTAGTCGCATAGCTTCATAATAATTCTGTAAAGCTTCCGCATAATTTCCTTCGGATTGAGCTGACATCCGTTACGGTCGTTATTCAATTCAAAGAATCGCCGTTCCAGAACCGTACGTGAAATTTTCACCTCATACGGCTCCTCCCTTAAATATAATATACATAATGAGAATTCAAAATACATGGCAAAAGGGATTAAAACATTCTCATTATGAACTGAGCGGGGCTAGTGTTTTTACAAAAAATATCTAGCCAACCTTCTTGCGCAAGAGCTTTTACTAGAATCAAGTGTCTTGATACTAAATAGAAAGGATAACTTCAACAATTCCTTTGTCCTCAACGCCTCCTAATTTCCAGGAAATAGTCACTTCAACAGTCTTCGATGGTTATACGGGTATCCAAAGTACGAACGAGATGGATGTTTGTTGGCCCAACCATTCTTGTTAGTCCTAACCCAGATAAGAAAGGGAGTAGGTAAGTAATTTTTAACAAAGCTTTTGTGTTGTCGATTGCTAGGTGTAGTGCTTCTTTCCCTATGCCGCCTATTGGTACTATATTACTAGGAAGTAGGATTGACCTGTAATACAAAACACAAAGGTGTAACCTTTCGTTCAATACAAAAATCTATAAATGAAGCTATAGTATTTGAGGTTGCATCAATCGGGGATACACGACGGAAGGAATCGTTCTATTTGTAAACTTCACCTTCAACAAGCGTAGGTTTGTTTCTATAATATGGAATAAGAATATTTGTTCTTTACTATCCCGAAGTGTGTGCTTTTCTCATAAGACTAAGAGCAGTAAAAAGAAACTAAATAATAAAGAAAATCAAATCACACCATCTCTGTAATAAGTAAATGCCTCCTTTTCTCCTGAAGTTGTCGGAATTAGTCGTAATAAGATATTGGCCACAATTGAAAAGGTCTTATCAATAAAATTTCCATTTATCCGCGATCTAGGCATAGGTATCAATCCATTCTAAAATTCTTCTCATTACCCCTTAGTGGGAAAACGATTACACAAATAAAGAATTTGTACAGTACAAAATAACATAAAAACGGATTCCTTTCCAAACAAAAAAATTTCAATAAAGATACAAATTTTTGACTACTACGTATACTTCTATTTTATTTATTCGAATTGTTCCAAATGCCCCAAACTCCTTTTTCAACAATCAATAAAAAAGAGTTGAATCCCATTTGAATTCATACAAATCAAATCGAGTAGTATAGTAGCTATTCCGATTTCATCGAAGCGGAAGAATCAAAGAATTTTTCGATCAGATCAAAAAAAGTTTTGATCGAAAGACGAAAAGAAAGAGAATCGAATAATCATTCTATGATGGAAATAGAATAGCTGGGAAATTCAAGAAATTTGTTGGTGAGCACTTTAAAACTAGACGGAAATTTTCTAATTTTTTTTGAGAATTTTATAGAATTCTAGTCGAAATAAAAATCGAACCATAATCAAAGAGGGTCCATTAATCGTCTATAATCTAAAAACCATAAACCCATCAATCCGTTGATTCGATTCGTTTCAATGAATTAATCGAAGCTGGTATATTATATATGGAAATATCGGATATAGAATAAAAGATAGGAACATCATCTTCGCAAATATGAATCAATAAATATATAACAAGGAAAACCTTGTTTTTTATTTTAATTAACTCCTACGAAGAAAGGTTTTTTCGAAAAAATCTTCTATTACATTACTACTCGTTACGTTCTATTATTAGTTTGTTTATAGTCAAATAGTATAGTATTGGTGCGTTAATCCTAGTCGTACCTATTTTATACAAACAATATCGTTAGTAATAGAAATATCAACATAGTAATGGCTCGCTATTTCTTCGGTTTATGAGTCATAATCGTTGTGTAGGAGAGATGGCCGAGCGGTTCAAGGCGTAGCATTGGAACTGCTATGTAGGCTTTTGTTTACCGAGGGTTCGAATCCCTCTCTTTCCGTCTTTTACTTTCACCTGATTGAATTCGCCAACATTTCTAACTTTAACAAATCAAATAACAAGAAATACTTTATTTAGAACATAAGAGTTAGATCCTTCTTGTATTTGGATATATAGTTCTTCTATTTCGAATTGCTGCGATACCTAAAATACTGGAAATAAAAGAATAGACAAGGAGTGAAAATTTTTATGTGTATCTAGGATACATGAATAGGAAAAAACCGGGATGGGATAGAATATATGAGCGGGAGAAAATCTGGGGCAAACCCCCGACTTTTAACCTTAAGTAATTTTCCTTTTCCAAATGAAAGGGGCCAAATTGTCCGAACCCCTTTCTTTTGTATTTTAGTTAGGGTTACGTCTGACGAGAATAATATTCTACCACCAGCAATTCATTGATTTGCAAACCGACCCACTTACTATCTATTATTTGATTGACTAATCCTTTATATGGAAATGGGTTAAGGGTCAAATGTTTAGGTAATTCCTCACGGGGGGATAAATCAAGAGAATTTTGAATTAGAGCTCTGGATTTTTGTTCATCCCTCGCCATAATAGTATCCTTGGGTTTGCAACGATAACTTGGTATATCTACTATATGGCCGTTAACTAAAATATGTCTATGGTTAACTAATTGGCGGGCTCCAGGAATAGTCGGAGCCATGCCCAATCGAAAAAGAATGTTATCCAAACGCATTTCAAGTAATTGTAGTAAAACCTGACCTGTTGACCCTTTGGCTTTTCTGGCGATCCGAACGTATTTAAGTAATTGTCGTTCTGTAATACCATAATGAAAACGTAATTTTTGTTTTTCTTCTAGACGAATACGATATTGCGATCTTTTCCCGGAACGTGATTGGTTTCTAAGATCACTTCCGGCTCTAGGCCTTTTATTAGTTAGTCCGGGTAAAGCCCCTAGACGGCGTATTTTTTTGAAACGAGGCCCTCGGTAACGCGACATAAAGACTCCTTTCTTTATTTATTTTCTTTATTTCTATTTATATATATATATATTCGATTTTACAAAAAAACCGAAATTAAAACTGAACTAAATGATAAATGAAATCCACTGAAGTGTTGAATTCCAATGAATAATGAAATGGGTTGTATATACATCATATACAAAATATAGAGAATATTCTATATTTTGTATTAAAATATGTAAGTAAAAAGAAAAAGGAAAAGAAAGAGTTTTCCCGATTTGGTCTGTCGAGCTTGAACCCTTTTCTTTTTATTCCTAGGTGGAAGTTTCTACAACATAATCGATCGTTATTTTTTTCTTTGTTCTTCGATTTCAAAGAAAAAAATATATAAAAAGCACAAATCCAAATAAAAATAGAAAAAGCCGGCTATCGGACTCGAACCGATGACCATCGCATTACAAATGCGATGCTCTAACCTCTGAGCTAAGCGGGCTCCCGGAAATTATACATGCACTGGCATTCAATAAACTACATTTTAGTGTAAGCTTATTCATTTTTATTATTTTATGATATAAATTTGAAAGAAATATTTCAAATCAAATATCAACTAAATAGAAATATTTACTTTAGTTTTTTTCTTTCTATATAGATTCTATTTTTCGTCTAGAACGATTCGATTCTATTTCAATTAGATTTAGAAATTATATGAAATTTTATTTTTATTTTTCAAATCCATTTCAAATCGAAATTAAAACAAAAATTCATTATGACAATTTGCATTATATCTATAATTCTAAGAAATGGATAACTATTAGAGTTATAAGAGTCTGCCTTAAGAAAACCTAAAATAAACAAGAATAAAAAAATGAGAATCGATAAAGAAGAACTCTGGATTATATTACCATAATAAAAGAAGATATTCTTCTGTGTGCAGCCGTAGACTATGATGACAAAAAAAGAATCGACCCTTTGAGTATTCAAAATTGCATACAAAAATGAACGGGGCGGAGGATATAGATGGTATATATCCCTCGATATTGAATTGTAGCTACAGAAAGGATAGAATCATGTCTGACTAGACAAAATCAAAGTCAAATGGAGACTTCCGATAGAGATGAAGGAAGATAGAAAAAAAAGGAAAATGGCAAAAGCATTTTTCGGTATAGTAATCCATATTAAATCTAATGAATTCGATGGTTCCGTCAGAAATGAGAGAATAAAAGGGAAGGACATCACATGGAGATCCTAATCTTAAAAAGAAAGGGGGGATATGGCGAAATCGGTAGACGCTACGGACTTAATTGGCTTGAGCCTTAGTATGGAGACCTACTAAGTGAAAACTTTCAAATTCAGAGAAACCCTGGAATTAATAAAAATGGGCAATCCTGAGCCAACTCCTTTTGTCAAAAGCAAAAAAGAAAGATTCAGAAAGCAACAATAAAAAAAGGATAGGTGCAGAGACTCAAAGGAAGCTGTTCTAACAAATGGGGTTGACTGTGCTGTGTTGTTCGAAGAATTCTTCCATCGAACCCCCACTCCAAAAAGGTTGAAGAATATACTTTATCAAATGATTACTAAGACCCCGAATCTATTCTATATTTTTTTTTTTCAATTATTTCTCTATTCTAGATAGAGGAGAGAATTTCATATTCGCTCTAAAAAAAAATT